AGACATCTCTATTTTTCCCCGGGGGGTCTTTCTAATTACCACTGCTTAGCTTTCAATTCGCCTCTGACCATCAAATGAAATGTGAATAACCCGTCCTCCTCTCTTTGAAACAAGGGGCGCTTCCGGTTCTGTGCGCGCTTCAAACAATTTTGTCTTCTCCATATTACCATATCTCTAGAGTCAATAATTTTCTATGAGGAACTACTGAACTCAATCACTTGCTGCCGTTACTCAACAGTTTTCTGTTGAGGTCTATCCCGTGGAGGTACTCCAATTGGATCAGTGATCGATTTCTAGGTTTCGTCGTAAACCTAATTGGTTACTTCCAATTACGTAAATCAATAGTTCAAACCGCACTCAAAGGTAGGGCATTTCCCATTGATATAGGAACTTCTGTACCAGAAACAATGGTATCTCCAATTATAGCCCCTCTGGGATGTAAAATATATCTCTTCTCACCATCCCCATAGTGTATGAGACAAATGTATGCATTTCGATTAGGGTCATATTCTATGGTTACGATTCTACCAGATATCCCTTTTTCATTCCGTCGAAAGTCGATTTTACGGTATAGACGCTTATGACCTCCCCCTCTATGCCCTGCGGTAATGATCCCTCTGGCATTACGACCTTTACCACAACGATGCTGTCCATAGATCAAATTATTTCGTGGATTGGATTTCACTTGACTGTCTACGGCTCCATTGCGTGTGCTCGGGATAGAAGTTTTGTATAAATGTATTGCCGTGTTATTAAGTCTTTTGCTTTAAGTTCTTTTCTCTATAAGAGGTGGAATAGAATAACCCGGTTGAAGCGTAATGATCATACGTCTGTAATGCATTGTATGTCCCATAATAGGTCCCATCCTTTTACCCTTTCCCGGGAGTCGATGACTATTCATAGCTCTTACCTTGACACCAAAGAAGAGTTCGACCCAATGCTTGATTTCTGTCCTAGTTGATCCTGATTCGACATTAGAAGTATATTGATTGTTCCCCAATAACCGAATACTTTTTTCTGTAAATACTGCATATTTGATTCCATCCATAAATCCATTTTCTTCCCTATGAGTTCCAGTATCGATAAGAATTCTAGTTCTTACTGTTCATATGTTATGGTATGAATATACCATACCAATTCGCTATGTATGGATGATGAGATTCCATTGATACAGAGCCAATTCCAATAGACTTATTGAATGTTCCCATTGGCGTGCATCCAGCAGGAATTGAACCTACGAATTTGCCAATTATGAGTTGGGCGCTTTAACCATTCAGCCATGGATGCTTAACAGGGATCATCGTACATCGTGAATAACCAAATTCCAATTGAAATGAAATCTTTAGGAGGAATCAATGAAACGACATCAATTCAAATCCTGGATATTCGAATTGAGAGAGATATTGAGAGAGATCAAGAATTCTCACTATTTCTTAGATTCATGGATCAAATTCGATTCAGTGGGATCTTTCACTCACATTTTTTTCCACCAAGAACGTTTTATGAAACTCTTTGACCCCCGAATTTGGAGTATCCTACTTTCACGTGATTCACAGGGTGCAACAAGCAATCGATATTTCACGATCAAAGGTGTAGTACTGCTTGTAGTAGTGGTCCTTATATCTCGTATTAACAATCGAAAGATGGTCGAAAGAAAAAATCTTTATTTGATGGGGCTTCTTCCTATACCTATGAATTCCATTGGACCCAGAAAGGAGACATTGGAAGAATCTTTTTGGTCTTCCAATAGAAATAGGTTGATTGTTTCGCTCCTGTATCTTCCAAAAGGGAAAAAGATTTCTGAGAGTTGTTTCATGGATCCGCAAGAGAGTACTTGGGTTATCCCAATAAAGAAAAAGCGTATCATGCCTGAATCTAACCGGGGTTCACGGTGGTGGAGGAACCGGATCGGAAAAAATAGGGATTCTAGTTGTCAGATATCTAATGAAACCGTAGCTGGAATTGAGATCTCATTCAAAGAGAAAGATAGCAAATATCTGGAGTTTCTTTTTTTATCCTATACGGATGATCCGATCCGCAAGGACCATGATTGGGAATTTTTTAATCGTCTTTCTCCGAGGAAGAAACGAAACATAATCAACTTGAATTCGGGACAGCTATTCGAAATCTTAGGGAAAGACTTGATTTGTTATCTCATGTCTGCTTTTCGTGAAAAAAGACCAATTCAGGGGGAGAGTTTCTTCAAACAACAAGGAGCTGGGGCAACTATGCAATCCAATGATATTGAGCATGTTTCCCATCTCTTCTCGAGAAACAAGTGGGGTATTTCTTTGCAAAATTGTGCTCAATTTCATATGTGGCAATTCCGCCAAGATCTCTTCGTTAGTTGGGGGAAGAATCAGCACGAATCGGATTTTTTGAGGAACGTCTCGAGAGAGAATTGGATTTGGTTAGACAATGTGTGGTTGGTAAACAAGGATCGGTTTTTTAGCAAGGTACGGAATGTATTGTCAAATATTCAATATGATTCCACAAGGTC